GAATGTTCTATTATGTTCTATCAAAACACTAAAAGGTTTATACGATATATCCGGTGTGGAAGTAGGCCAACATTTCTATTGGCAAATAGGAAGTTTCCAAGTCCATGCCCAAGTACTTATTACTTCTTGGGTCGTAATTGCTATTTTATTAGGTTCAGCCATTATAGCTGTTCGTAATCCACAAACCATTCCTACTGACGGTCAGAATTTCTTTGAATATGTCCTTGAATTCATTCGAGACGTGAGCAAAACTCAAATTGGAGAAGAATATGGTCCATGGGTTCCCTTTATTGGAACTATGTTTCTATTTATTTTTGTTTCAAATTGGTCAGGGGCTCTTTTACCCTGGAAACTTATCCAGTTACCTCACGGAGAGTTAGCCGCACCCACAAATGATATAAACACGACCGTTGCTTTAGCTTTACTCACGTCAGTAGCCTATTTTTATGCGGGCCTTACAAAAAAGGGGTTGGGTTATTTCGGTAAATATATTCAACCAACCCCAATCCTTTTACCTATTAACATTTTAGAAGATTTCACAAAACCGTTATCGCTTAGTTTTCGACTTTTCGGAAATATTTTAGCTGATGAATTAGTAGTTGTTGTTCTTGTTTCTTTAGTACCTTTAGTAGTTCCTATACCTGTCATGTTCCTTGGATTATTTACAAGCGGTATTCAAGCTCTTATTTTTGCAACCCTAGCTGCGGCTTATATAGGCGAGTCCATGGAAGGTCATCATTGACTAGTTTCCGACGCAGTTTTTTTTAGCTTAGCCTGACGCAATGTATGCGCCGTTTAAGGTAATCCACTTAGGGAAGATAAATATAAGGTATAAATAAAGATATAAACGATCTAGAGTAATTGTAAAAAAGGTACGATATTTTTGAGTTGTAAAAAAAACAAATGGATTGGTTTGCGTAGGAAGGGGGGGTCGAGCTAGGTGTATATAATCTAATCGCTATAAGACAACTCTTGTGAATCTTTCGAAGAATGATTCGAGAATCCCGATGACTTTAAGATACAATATTTGGTTTACGGTTTGGGGGAAAAACATGTATATGTGATATTAGACATTAACTAGGTATATATGAACTAAAGATATATCTAATTTGTCTTACTATTGTGAATTTAGATAGGGATTTCAATAGAAGCCTTTCCGTTTCGTCTGTTATTGTGAATTGAATATTGGTTGATTGTATCATTAACTATTTCTTTATTTTTGTTTTGGCGCGAGGAAAACTTATCATGAATCCATTGGTTTCTGCCGCTTCCGTTATTGCTGCTGGATTGGCTGTCGGGCTTGCTTCTATTGGACCTGGGGTTGGTCAAGGTACTGCTGCGGGACAGGCTGTAGAAGGGATCGCGAGACAACCAGAGGCGGAAGGAAAAATACGGGGTACTTTATTGCTTAGTCTAGCTTTCATGGAAGCTTTAACAATTTATGGGCTGGTTGTAGCATTAGCTCTTTTATTTGCGAATCCTTTTGTTTAATCCTAAAAACACATATTTTTGTTTATTTCCGTGGATTTGCTGCTCTTGTTTTTTTCAAATTCTTTTAATATTTAACTTCTACAATTAAATTACTTAGGAACAACAACCCACGGAAATCGCCGGTTTGAGGATGAGGATACAACTCATTTTTTCCTTTACCTTCTTAGTCCAATGGACGAACTTTTTTTAGGAAGTATTGCAATTGTATTGTAACAAACGAGGTATTTCGCAACTGACCCGTATAAGACCTGGTACCTAATTCGAATCGAATAAGTATCAGGCTTATTGGAAATTTCCAATTGAAAAAAATCCATTAAAACCCATTTCTAAATCAATATATTTTTTGACTCAATTTAGTATTTTCTATTTAGAAATAGGGAAATTCATAATAAAAGAATATAAATAGTCTATCTATAACTATAAGAAAGCATAACTATAAGAAAGAGGAGATCGTATGAAAAATGTAACCGATTCTTTCCTTTCCTTGGGTTATTGGCCATCCGCCGGAAGTTTCGGGTTTAATACTGATATTTTTGCAACCAATCTAATAAATCTAAGCGTAGTGCTTGGTGTGTTGATTTTTTTTGGAAGGGGGGTGTTAAGTGATTTATTAGATAATCGAAAACAGAGGATCTTGAAGACTATTCAAAATTCAGAAGAATTACGCGAGGGGGCCCTAAACCAGTTAGAAAAAGCCCGGGCCCGCTTACGGAAAGTAGAAATAGAAGCGAATCAGTTTCGAACGACTGGATACTCTGAAATAGAGCGAGAAAAATTAAATTTGATTAATGCAACTTCTAAGACTTTGGAACAGTTAGAAAATTACAAAAATGAAACCATTCATTTTGAACAACAAAGAGCAATTAATCAAGTTCGACAACGGGTTTTTCAACAAGCCTTACAGGGGGCTTTAGGAACTCTCAATAGTTGTTTGAACAACGAATTACATTTACGTACCATCAGTACTAATATTGGCATGTTTGGAACGGTGAAAGAAATAACGGATTAG